TTATTTTTACTGATAACCAGCAAAATACTGATAGTAATACTCAAGAAATTAATAATACTGATCAAACAGACGAAGTGGCTTTGATACGTTATTCACAACAATCGGATTTTCGTCGAGACATAATAAAAGGCTCCATGCGTGCTCAAAGACGCAAAATAGTTACTTGGAAATTCTTTGAGGCAGATGTGCATTCCCCCCTTTTTTTGGACCGAATAAAAAAATCCCCCCTTTTTTCTTTTTACGAAAGTATAAACCTAATTTTGAAAAATTGGATGTGGACAAATGAGGAACTACAAATTTCGAATTATAAAGAGAAAACCACAGAAGAAAGTGAAAAAAAAAACGCAGAGGAGAAAAAAGAAGAAGCAAAAAGAAAGGAGAAAATACGTATAGAAATAGCGGAAGCCTGGGATAGTATTTTACTTGCTCAAGTAATAAGAGGTTTTTTATTAATAACCCAATCAATTCTTAGAAAATATATTATATTGCCTTCATTGATAATAGTTAAAAATATTGTCCGGATGCTCTTATTTCAATTTCCTGAATGGTCTGAGGATTTAAAGGATTGGAAGAAAGAAATGCATGTTAAATGTACCTATAATGGTGTTCAATTATCAGAAAAAGAATTTCCAAAAAATTGGTTAATAGACGGGATTCAGATTAAGATTCTATTTCCTTTTCGTCTGAAACCTTGGCACAGATCTAACCTTTATGACGATACAATGAAAAAGAAAGATTCAACAAATGATTTTTGTTTTTTAACAGTTTTTGGAATGGAAGCTGAATTCCCTTTTGATTCTCCCAGAAAACAACCTTCATTTTTTGAACCCGTTTTTAAAGAACTCAAAAGAAAACTTCGAAAATTGAAAAAGAAATGCTTTCTAATTCTAAAAATTTTTAAAGAAAAAATAAAATTCTTTCTAAATGTTTCAAAAGAAACAAAAAAACGGGTCATTAAAAGCATTCTGTTTTTAAAAGAAATAAAAAAAGAACTCTCAAAAATAAACCTAACTTTACTCTTTGGGTTGAGCAAAACAAAAGTGTATGCATTGAGTAACACTAAAAAAGATTCAATAATCAGTAATCTTATGATTCATGAAGTATCCAGTCAAACTATCCCTCGTAATTGGACAAATTATTCATTGACAGAAAAAAAAATGCAGGATCTAACTGATAGAAAAAACGGAATCCTATATCAAATAGAAAAAATTACAAATGAAAAAAAGGAGGAATTTCTAAGTCGAGATCGAAATATTAGTTCTAACAAAATAAGTGATAATGAGAAAAGATTCGAATCAAAAAAAAATATTGGGCAGATATTAAAAAGAAAAAATGGTCGATTAATCCGCAAATCCCATTATTTTATAATATTTTTCATTGAAAGGATATACATAGATATCCTTCTACGGATCATTAATATTCCTAAGATCAATACACAACCAGCTCTTGAATCAATAAAAAAAATTATTAATAAATACATTCCCAATAATGAAACAAATCAAGAACGAAGTGAAAAAACAAATCAAAGTTTAATTCACTTTATTTCTACTATAAAAAAAGTACTTGATATTACTAATATTAATAATAAGAATTCAAATACTTTTTGTGACTTATCCTACTTTTCACAAGCTTATGTATTTTACAAACTATCACAAACCAAATTTATTAATTTAGATAAGTTAAAACCTGTTGTTCAATATAACGGAGCGGCCCCTTTTATTAAAAATGAAATAAAGGATTGTTTTGTTGGAACACAAGAACTGTTTCAGTCTGAATTAAGACATAAGAATCATCAAAATTCTAGAATAACTCAATGGCAAAATTGGTTAAAGAATCATTTTCAATATGATATATCTCAGATTAGATGGTCTAAACTAGTACCACAAAAATGGCGAAATCGATTAAATAAACACTGTCTAAATCAAAATAAGGATTTATGCAATTCATCTAAAAAAACGAAAATTATTCACTACGAAAAAGAAAAACAAAAGAATTTTGAAATGGCTTCATTATTGAATCAAAAGGATAGCTTTAAAAAACAAGATAGATACGATCAATTAGCATATAAATCTCTTAATTCTGAAGATACGAACCACTCTTCAATTTATGAACTGCCATTACACGTAAAGAATAATCAAGAGATTTTTTTGAATTCCAACATACAAAAAAGAGAATCGTTTTATACGATGGAAGATATTCCTATTATCCCTATCAACAATGAACTAGTACAAGATGATATTAGAGATATGGAAAAAAATCTAGATAGAAAATATTTTGATTGGCGAATTATCCACTTTTGTCTTAGAAAGAGAGTCGATATCGAAGCCTGGATCAATATTGATACGGACCAAAACAGTACTAAAAAATCTACTAAGACTAAACTTAATAATTATAAAATTATTGATAAAATAAAAAAAAAAGATCTTTTATATCTCACGATTCATCAAGATCAAGAAATCAACCTATCTAATCAAAAACGGTTTTTGGATTGGATGGGAATGAATGAAGAAATACTAAATCGTCCAATATCTGATCTTGAACGTTGGCTCTTCCCAGAGTTTTTGATACTTTATAATTTGTATAAAACTAAACCGTGGGTGATACCAATAAAATTACTTCTTGTAGATTCAAATATAAACGAAACCCTTACTGATATTCAAAACAAAAGCATCGCTGGAAATAAAAAAAAATCTCTTGAATTAAAAGAACGAAATAAAGAGCAAAAAGAATCCGCGGATCAAGCAACCCTTGAACCCGCTCTTTCAAACCAAGAAAAAGGTATTGAAGAAGATTATATGGGCTCGGACATAAATAAAAAACAATACAAGAATAATACAAAAGCGGAGTTTGATTTCTTACTAAAAAGACATTTTCATTTTCAATTACGCTGGGATGATCTTTTAAATAAAAAAATAATAAATAACATCAAAGTATATTGTCTCCTGCTTAGACTGATCAATCCAAGAGAAATTACTATATCTTCTATTCAAAGGGGAGAAATGGATCTGGATATTCTGATGATTCAGAAAAATTTAACTCTTACAGAATTGATCAAAAGAGGAATTTTGATTATTGAACCAATTCGTCTATCTATAAAAAATGATGGACAATTTATTATGTATCAAACCATTGGTATTTCGTTGGTTCATGAAAGTAAACCCCCAATTAATCAAAAATACCAAGAAAAAACCCATGTTAATAAAAATTCTAATGAAGTCATTACCAAATATAAAAAGATGACTGGAAATAGAGATAAAAATCATTATGATTTGTTTGTTCCTGAAAATCTTTTATCGCCTAGACTTCGGAGAGAATTTCGAATTCTAATTTGTTTCAATTCTAGGAATAGAAATACTATACATAAACATCAAAATTCAACATTGGGGAATGGGAATAAGGTAAACAGTCCTGTTTTGGATAAAAGCAAAGTATATAAAAAACAACTTATTAAATTAAAGTTATTTCTGTGGCCCAATTATCGATTAGAAGATTTAGCTTGTATGAATCGGTATTGGTTTGATAGCACTAATAGTAGTCGTTTCAGTATGGTAAGGATGCATATGTATCCGCGATTGAAAATTAATTCCTAATCCATTTTTTCTATATTTCACCTATCGCAGCAGTTCTATAACGACAAAGGGGTACACACATCCATTGTCTTATATTGCATTGTGCTACATGATACTAATTCAATGACATCTTAATTTGATCGAGAAAGGAATCAATAAAATCTTCTGATTTTAGGACTACAGTTTTGTCTTTTGGAAGTGCCGAAAATATTGTCTACCTTTGTATACCTTTTCAAATCGAATTTGAAAATTCAAATCCGATAGATTCTAATTTGATTTAATCAAATTAGAAATTAGATTAGTAACGAAATTAAGATTATTGTCTATATCAAACTAAAACAAGTTACATTATTATTACTGATCAATAAAGATATCCAACAATAAAAAATAAAAAAAAAAGGGGGGGGTTCAGTTTATGGTAAAAAATTCGTTAATCTCAGTTATTTCACAAGAAAAAAAAGAAGAAAATAGAGGATCTGTTGAATTTCAAATATTTAGTTTCACCAATAGGATACGAAGACTTACTTCCCATTTACAATTACACAAAAAAGACTATTTATCTCAGAGAGGTTTACGTAAAATTCTGGGAAAACGCCAACGATTGCTATCTTATTTGTCAAAGAAAAATAGAATGGGTTATAAAGAATTAATTAATCGGTTGGATATTCGGGAATTAAAAACTCGTTAGTTTGAAGAGGTGTTTTGAATTAGTTGATTTACGAGATCTTGAATTTGAATGAACTTTTTTCGTTTTCAGCAATTCATGAAAGAATGAATTAAGGAAAAACCTATGAATATACCAGCTACAAGAAAAGACCTCATGGTAGTGAGTATGGGTCCCCACCATCCATCAATGCACGGTGTTCTCCGACTTATCATTACTTTAGATGGTGAAGATGTTATTGATTGTGAACCAATATTGGGTTATTTACATCGAGGGATGGAAAAAATTGCGGAAAACCGAACAATTATACAATATTTGCCTTATGTAACACGTTGGGATTATTTAGCTACTATGTTTACAGAAGCAATAACGGTAAATGGACCGGAACAGCTGGGAAATATTCAAGTCCCTAAAAGAGCCAGCTATATCAGAATAATTATGTTGGAGTTGAGTCGTATAGCTTCTCATCTGTTATGGCTAGGTCCTTTTATGGCGGATATTGGTGCACAGACCCCTTTTTTCTATATTTTCAGAGAAAGAGAGTTAGTATATGATCTATTTGAAGCTGCCACCGGTATGAGAATGATGCATAATTATTTTCGGATCGGGGGAGTAGCGGCTGATCTACCTCATGGCTGGATAGATAAATGTTTAGATTTCTGCGATTATTTTTTAATAAGAGTTGCTGAATATCAACAACTTATTACACGCAACCCCATTTTTTTAGAACGAGTAGAGGGGATAGGCATTATTGGTCGAGAGGAAGTAATAAATTGGGGTTTATCAGGACCAATGCTACGAGCGTCCGGAATACAATGGGATCTTCGTAAAGTTGATCATTATGAATGTTACGACGAATTGGATTGGGAAGTACAGTGGCAAAACGAAGGGGATTCGTTAGCTCGTTATCTAGTCCGAATTGGTGAAATGATAGAATCCATAAAAATTATTCAACAGGCTCTCGAAGGAATTCCGGGGGGACCATACGAGAATTTAGAAATCCGATACTTTGATAGAGAAAGGAATATCGAATGGAATGATTTTGAATATCGCTTTATTAGTAAAAAACCTTCTCCTACATTTGAATTGCCGAAACAAGAACTTTATGTGAGAGTTGAAGCCCCAAAAGGGGAATTAGGGATTTTTTTAATAGGGGATCGGAGTGGGTTTCCTTGGAGATGGAAAATTCGACCGCCAGGTTTTATCAATTTGCAAATCCTTCCTCAGTTAGTTAAAAGAATGAAATTGGCTGATATTATGACAATACTAGGTAGTATAGATATCATTATGGGAGAAGTTGATCGTTGAAATGATAATTGATACACCAGAAGTAGAAGCTATCAATTCTTTTTTTAGATTGGAATTTTTAAAAGAGGTCTATGGAATTATATGGTTACTTATTCCTATTTTGACTCTTGTATTGGGAATCACAATAGGCGTGCTGGTAATTGTATGGTTAGAAAGAGAAATATCCGCGGGAATACAACAACGTATTGGACCTGAATACGCCGGGCCTTTGGGAGTTCTTCAAGCTCTAGCCGATGGAACAAAACTGCTTTTCAAAGAAAATCTTTTTCCATCTAGAGGAGATACTCGTTTATTCAGTATCGGTCCATCCATAGCAGTTATATCAATTTTATTAACCTATTTAGTAGTTCCGTTTGGTTATCGCCTTGTTTTAGCGGATCTCAATATCGGTGTTTTTTTATGGATTGCCATTTCAAGTATTGCTCCCATTGGACTTCTTATGTCAGGATACGGATCAAATAATAAATATTCCTTTTTAGGTGGTCTACGAGCTGCTGCTCAATCAATTAGTTATGAAATACCATTAACTTTATGTGTGTTATCAATATCTCTACGTGTGATTCGTTGATATATAGACATATACTTTTCTCTATTCTTCCTTTCTAGGAAAGCAGTGGAATGAATTGAGTAAGATATCCTCATTTTTTTATTCATTATTCGGATTGAAGAATTAAATCAAATAGTTATATGAGTGAAAGCAAACAGCTTCTACAATATATATAAATTTATATATATAAATTTGCAGTAAAAATATTAAGTCTCATTTTCCATGTATAAGAGGTAAAGAGTTAAGCGGAAATAAACATAAACATAAGAGACCGTTTATCCCAAGATTGGTTGATTAGTCATCCTGACTTGAAGCGGGCTCAAAAGATCCACCGTAATGAGTTTTCACTATCATTGGTATGTATTACCATATACATATTACCATAACGGGGGTTGAACAAAAACGAGTGGATGGTTAGAAACACCAAGATATGTAACGGATTTGTAATGGAAATGGAGATTATGTAAATTATCCCCAAGGATGTTTTTACATAATATACAAACAAAGAATACAATTGGGGCTTAAAGTTGGTAGAAATGATTAAGTAGTACTTCCCAAGACCCGATTCCAATCCAGAATATGCTCCTATCCACTAATTAAATACATAACTATATTGGAACGAAAAAAACCTTTATTTTGTAAGCTCTCTTTTTATCAGAAATAGAAAGAAGAATAGGAATGAAAAAAAAGAGAAAGAAACCGAATTCCAATAAAAAAAATGAAGTTTTTATTTTTCTATATTTATATATATTTAATTTGTATCATAATTTAATTTAAAAATTAAGATTGGAATTATTTTTCGTAAGTGAAACCCACGGGTTAATTAGATTTCTACAAGAAGTATTTTATTGAAGAATTCAATTATTACTTATTTAAAGAAGAATTTAAATTATTAAAGAAGGGATGAGATCAATTCAGAAGTATTTTTTGTTTTTTTTTTTTTAGTTTATTTAATTATTAAATATTATTAAATATTAAAATTTATATTATATAAAACTAATAATTATAACAGACAGAATTCAATTGGTCTAATTTTGGACCGTTCAATAAAGTTTGACCTTATCTATCCTATAAGGATATCAAGATAAAATAATACTTAAGCGGTCCTTATATTTATTTATGGCCTTCAAAAGGAGCCGTATGAGGTGAAAATCTCATGTACGGTTCTGTAATAGCGATGGTAACAGTGATGGTATCACCGACTATAATTATCTAACAGTTCAAGTACAATTGATATAGTTGAGGCGCAATCAAAATATGGTTTGTGGGGGTGGAATTTGTGGCGTCAGCCTATAGGGTTTATCATTTTTCTAATCTCTTCCCTAGCAGAATGCGAGAGATTACCTTTTGATTTACCAGAAGCAGAAGAAGAATTAGTAGCAGGTTATCAAACCGAATATTCGGGTATCAAATTTGGTTTATTTTATGTTGCTTCCTATCTAAATCTATTAGTTTCTTCATTATTTGTAACAGTTCTTTACTTGGGAGGTTGGAATATATCTATTCCGGACATATATGTTTCTGAGTTTTTTGAAATAAATAAACTGGGCGGAGTCTTTGTAGCAACAATTGGTATCTTTATTACGCTGGCTAAAACTTATTTGTTCTTGTTCATTCCTATCGCAACAAGATGGACTTTGCCGAGGCTAAGAATGGACCAACTATTAAATCTGGGATGGAAATTTCTTTTACCTATTTCTCTCGGTAATCTATTATTAACAACTTCTTTCCAACTCTTTTCGCTGTAAAGAAATATTCTATATTCACAATTTGTCTCAAACAAGAGAAATAAACAAACAAAAAATTATTCATATATTCACGATATGTTTTCTATGGTAACTGGGTTCATGAATTATGGTCAACAAACAGTACGGGCTGCAAGGTACATTGGTCAAGGTTTCATGATTACTTTATCCCACGCAAATCGTTTACCCGTAACTATTCAATATCCTTATGAAAAATTAATCACCGCGGAGCGTTTCCGTGGTCGAATTCATTTTGAATTTGATAAATGTATTGCTTGTGAAGTATGTGTTCGTGTATGTCCTATTGATTTACCCGTTGTTGATTGGAAATTGGAAACTGATATTCGCAAGAAACGATTACTTAATTACAGTATTGATTTCGGAATCTGTATATTTTGTGGTAATTGTGTTGAGTATTGTCCAACAAATTGCTTATCCATGACTGAAGAATACGAACTTTCTACTTATGATCGTCACGAATTAAATTATAATCAAATTGCTTTGGGTCGTTTACCAATGTCAGTAATTGACGATTATACAATTCGAACAATTTTTAATTCGCCTCAAATAAAAAATAATTGTTGATTATAGAACAATGTCCAATTACTTTAACAATACTAACGTTTCATTTTAATCTAATTTAAAGAAATTAGGAGTTCTTTCATTTTGTTTGGTCAATAACTAAAAATTCCACCTATTGATTGTTTGGTAATAACCGAGTATTGAAAATCTATTAATTAATATATCGGTATATATTTTGAAATAGAAAGTTTCGGATTAGAACTACTCCTTCAGATAAAGAATAAAATTAGCCCAATAATTGTTTAGTCATATCCCTTAGGATTTAATTAGTAATTTAGCAAAAAAAAATTCTGGTCGGGTCTCAATAAGGTCATGAAAAACATTTCGATTTATTTATCTCTTATTTTAATATAATGGATTTGCCCGGACCAATACATGATTTTCTTTTAGTCTTTCTGGGATCGGGTCTTATACTAGGCAGTATAGGTGTGGTATTATTTACCAACCCCATTTATTCTGCCTTTTCATTGGGACTGGTTCTTGTTTGTATATCCTTAGTCTATATTCTATTAAACTCCTATTTTGTAGCTGCCGCACAACTTCTTATTTACGTGGGAGCTATAAATGTTTTAATTGTTTTTGCTGTGATGTTCATGAATGGTTCAGATTATTACAAAGATTTTAATCTTTGGACCGTTGGCGATGGGGTTACTTTGTCAATTTGTACAAGTATTTTTGTTTTATTAATGATTACTATTACAGATACGTCATGGTACAGTATTATTTGGACTACAAGATCAAACCAGATTCTAGAACAAGATTTGATAAGTAATAGTCAACAAATTGGAATTCATTTATCAACAGATTTTTTTCTTCCATTTGAATTCATTTCAATAATTCTTTTAGTTGCTTTGATAGGCGCAATTGCTGTAGCGCGTCAGTAAAAAATCTCTAGAATTCAAAATTGAATCAAATTCAACTCCGTTCCGTGTTCTTCCATTTTTTTATCTTCAATTTTAAAATTGGTTATGTATAAAACCCAAAATTAAAATAATCTATTACCAAATACAATATATTCTTTTGTTCGGGACTTTATATTCTAGTCAATTGAATCTGTTGAATTGTTGTTCAGTTCATATTGAAATGAATCAAAATTGATAAGGAGTTAGTCAATGATGTTCGAGCATGTACTTGTTTTGAGTGCCTACTTATTTTCTATCGGTATCTATGGATTGATCACGAGCCGAAATATGGTTAGAGCCCTTATGTGTCTTGAACTGATACTGAATGCGGTTAATATAAATTTCGTAACATTTTCCGATTTTTTTGATAGCCGTCAATTAAAAGGAAATATTTTCTCAATTTTTGTTATAGCTATTGCCGCCGCTGAAGCCGCTATTGGACCGGCTATTGTTTCGTCAATTTATCGTAACAGAAAATCAACTCGTATCAATCAATCGAATTTGTTGAATAAATAGTATTAATGAATAAATTGAATAAATAGTATTAATCATATCATAGAAATTAGAATATTCATAAATTGAATTCGAATTAAGATGACCATACATTAAATCTAATCCATATTTGTTAAAATGTAAGAAATCAAAGTATCTTGGCTCTATCGCATGAGTCGATCCAGAAGTGGATTGCTTCAAAATTTCTGGTAAATTATTGATTCATCTGGTGTTTAAATATATGATTCATTTACAAGTTTGCTAGATCGAAAATTTCTGACGTTCAAAAATTTATAGATACAATGTCACATTCAGTAAAGATTTATGATACATGTATAGGGTGTACTCAATGTGTACGAGCCTGCCCAACCGATGTATTAGAAATGATACCTTGGGACGGATGTAAAGCTAAGCAAATCGCTTCTGCTCCAAGAACCGAGGACTGTGTTGGTTGTAAGAGATGTGAATCCGCCTGTCCAACGGATTTCTTGAGTGTTCGCGTTTATTTATGGCATGAAACAACTCGAAGTATGGGTCTAGCTTATTAATACGTTCCAGAAAACCCTACTCGAATACATTTGATTTTTTTTACCTTTACCGACAAAAACCCGCGCTCAAAATAGATATATTTCGAGCACGGGTTTTTCTGGCCCAAGTTTATTTTGTTTTTACCATGAATAATTTTCCTTGGTTAACACTAGTTGTAGTTTTGCCAATATCCGCAGGTTCCTTAATTTTCTTTCTTCCTCATAAAGGAAATAAGGTAATTAAGTGGTATACTATATGTATATGCATATTAGAGCTCCTTCTAACAACCTATGCATTCGCTTATCGTTTCCAATTGGCTGATCCGTTAATGCAACTAACGGAGAATTATAAATGGATAAATTTTTTTGATTTTTACTGGAGACTCGGAATAGATGGAGTTTCTATAGGACCCATTTTATTAACAGGATTTATCACAACTTTAGCTACTTTAGCCGCTTGGCCCGTTACTCGAGATTCCCGACTATTCCATTTCCTAATGTTAGCAATGTATAGCGGTCAAATAGGACCATTTTCTTCTCAAGACCTTTTACTTTTTTTCATCATGTGGGAGTTAGAATTAATTCCCGTTTATCTACTTCTATCCATGTGGGGAGGAAAGAAACGCTTGTATTCAGCTACAAAATTCATTTTGTACACTGCAGGAGGTTCCATTTTTTTATTAATAGGAGTTCTAGGTATTGGTTTATATGGTTCCAATGAACCAACATTAAATTTTGAAACATCGGCTAATCAATCGTATCCTGTAGCACTCGAAATAATATTCTATATTGGGTTTCTTATTGCTTTTGCTGTCAAATCACCGATCATACCCTTACATACATGGTTACCAGACACCCATGGAGAAGCACATTATAGTACTTGTATGCTTTTGGCCGGAATCTTATTAAAAATGGGAGCGTATGGATTGGTTCGTATCAATATGGAATTATTACCCCATGCTCATTCTATATTTTCTCCCTGGTTGATGATAGTAGGCACCATTCAAATAATCTATGCAGCTTCAACTTCTCCTGGTCAGCGTAATTTAAAAAAAAGAATAGCCTATTCCTCTGTATCTCATATGGGTTTCATAATTATAGGAATTGGTTCTATAAGCGATACAGGGCTCAATGGGGTCATTTTACAAATAATTTCGCACGGATTTATTGGTGCTGCGCTTTTTTTCTTGGCCGGAACAAGTTATGATAGAATACGACTTGTTTATCTCGACGAAATGGGTGGAATGGCTATCGCAATTCCAAAAATATTCACGACTTTCAGTATCTTATCAATGGCTTCGCTTGCATTACCGGGCATGAGCGGTTTTGTTGCCGAATTGATAGTTTTTTTTGGAATACTTACTAGCCAAAAATATCTTTTAATGACAAAAATATTAATTACTTTTGTAATGGCAATTGGAATGATATTAACTCCTATTTATTCATTATCTATGTTACGCCAGATGTTCTATGGATACAAACTTTTTAATGCAAAAAAATCTTATTTTTATGATTCTGGACCGCGAGAGTTATTTGTTTCTATTTCTATCCTTTTACCTGTCATAGGTATTGGTATTTATCCCGACTTCGTTTTCTCATTATCAGTTGACAAGGTCGAAGCTATTATTTCGAATTATTTTTCTAGATAGTTTTTGTGAATAAAAAAAATCTGCTGATTTTAAAAATAATTCATTGTACACTAAAAAAAAGTATTTTTCTGCTCTTAAGTTAAATAAAAAAATAGAAATTCTATTATAATCATATAACCAGATATTTTTGATATTTTCGAGAACCATTTGAATCAAGTAATGGAAATGGAATGATTCAAATGGTTCTTGATGCTTTACATGAGGTTTTCATATTCTGCTGTTACTGTCCTATGCTTCTAGTCGTCAAGTAATCTATTAATTAGACGGAAATGTAAATGAACCATAACTATGCAAGCCTATTCCTAATAGATTTACTCCAAAATAGCATATCCAAATTATAAGAAAGCCCATTGAGGCTACAATTGCAGAATTTACACTTTCAAAATTTTTATTTGTTCGGATATGTAAATAAACCGCAAATATGGTCCAAGTAATAAATGCCCAAGTCTCTTTTGGATCCCAATTCCAATAGGATCCCCATGCTTCATTAGCCCATACTGCTCCCGAAAGAATACCTATGGTTAAAAGGATAAAACCGAAACTAATAATGCGAGAACTCCACCGATCCAATTGTTGAATTAATTGATACCTATAATAATTCTGATAAGACAATAAGGAAGTGTTTTGTAAGACATTGTTTTTTTCATTCACGTATTGAATCTCACCAAAGGAAAAGGACTCCGTTAAAGTTAAAAAATTATTGCTTTTACTAAAAATACTTATGGATTTTCGAAATGTAATGACTAGAAGAGCTAGTGAAAATAATGATCCACACAAAAGAGCTGCATAGCCCAATACCATCATACTTACGTGCATCATTAACCACTGGGATTGTAGAGCGGGTACTAATATTGCGGATTGATGGATTTCAGTTAAAAGACCCGAAGTCGCAAAACCCTGGGTAAAAATAGCACTTGGCGCGGTTATTGCGCTTAAATAGTTTTTATTTTTTTTTAAATAAGGAATCATATGAATAATGGAAAAACCCCACGAAAGGAAAATTAAGGATTCATATAAATCACTTAATGGTAAATGCCCAAAATAAATCCAACGAGTAATTAATAATACTGTTATGCAGAAAAAAGTAACTAGCATCCCTTTTTCTGATGAATCGTATAATCCGACGATTTCATCGACTAATAAAGTTATCAAATGAATTGTAATTACAATTGAAATTATCGAAAAGGATATATGAGTTAATATATGTTCTAAAGTTGAAAATATCATAAAAATTATTAAAAGGAGCTCCCTCAATTATAGGAATTGAAATCGGGAATTGAATTTATTATAGGACTTACTTTACTCTTTTAGTATTAGTAAAAGCCATGCCGCCACTCGGACTCGAACCGAGATGCTCTAGCACTGCTTCCTAAGAGCAGCGTGTCTACCGATTTCACCATAGCGGCTTATTCGAAATCATAATAACCTTTTTTTATTCAATCGTCGAGATTCACAGGGTTAATTCAATAGTTTTTTAGGAGACGCTCAAATTGATGCCTAAAAATTTGTTTCAAAATTTAGCATTTAATTTAATAAATAATAAACATTTTTGTTAATACTATTGCATATTGCTTAGTTTTATTATCTTAGCATTTTGTTTATTAGTTATTTATTATTGGCGTTTCAGGGTACTCATTTTTTAACTTAACTAAAAATGGGGTTTTTCCTTTCATAGTTTATTAGTTTTTGGTCTTCTGAAAATAAAACAGAACGTTTGAAACTAGAGAATTTTGAATTTAATCCAGGAACAGAGAACAGAACTAATAAAATTAAAACGGATTTTCGAATCAAGCTGATGGGGAATGTTAAAATCCCCATCTTGAAAATGATAAAGCATACTAAAAACAAAGGTGAACCCCTGTGCTTGCGTTTATTCTTTTTTCAAACAAAAGAATACCATTCATTTTTTGAATTCAGTAGACAACCTAATTCTTATTTCTACTAAAAAAAAATTAGACTTTTTTCGAATTAGATCGATTTAGATTATTTTTATTTATTTGTCACACAAAAAAAACTTTTTGAGTTACCGGTAGAAAGAGATTTCGCTAATGAAAAAGCTTTCAGTGCTGCCCAATACCCTTTCCTTTTCCAAATATTTTTCCGAATACGTTTTTTTGAACTAGAGGTACGCTTTTTTGGAACTGCCATTTAAAAATTAAAATAGGTTTGTCGGTTGGATGTGAAAGACATCTATTGTTCAAAATCAATTGTTCTTTACTATATCTTGATCTAGTTATTCTCTAAATTACACTCCCCTCATAATACTCATAATAAAAGTAAAAGATCTATTGAAAAATCGTCTAAAATATTAGAAAGAACAATAAGATCTACAAGATCTACTATGCCGAACCGAAAAAATTGAAGTTGATAAAAAAGAGAGGGTTGGGTGTTTCCTTTCATGTTACATTCTTCATGTAATCAAAGACATTGATAGGTTAAAAAAACAACGTCCTTCCTACGTAATTTTTAAACTTTTCTACGTAATTTTTAAACTTTTCTATTTATTATAGTAATTAAATAGGTCAAGTTCGAATAAAGAGTATACTTAATTTTTTATTTTCAAATTCGAATGAGACTAGTAATTAATCGGTTAAAGTACACAAAATACAAAATTTTCTAAAAGCCATTTTATTAACCTTTACTACCAATAGATTTTCTTAATTGTAATTTAAGACAATCAATTCGTTCTAAAAAAATTTGTTAATGATTAGGAATAATCGAACAAAACTTCAAAAAAGTTTTTTTATAGGAATGGTAAATAGGTTTTATTAGTCAAATTATGAACCTTATGATTCATATAAAATACTATCTTTTGCGGTCATTATTTATTCTTGCTCTATAGATGTAAATAAATTATTGTAAGATATAAGATATCTGTAAGATAGAAAAAAATTGTTGTAATAACCGAAAACGGAAAACGGAATTTTTCATTTTTATTTTCATAAAGTTTTACTTAAGAATTTTAATTTCATATTAAAAATTCAATATTACTAATAAAATAATATAAAAATATGTCTTTTATTCCATTCATAACTTGTTCATATCATGTGACCAAGCCTAACTCTTCACCTTAATTTGAAATATTTAAAGTAGTTTGGAAAGATTCCAAAAAATTAAGGCCGGAAAATTCTATTTAAGTTTTATTTTATATGTCTTAATTTTTTTTTATTAATCGATCACTTTCAAAAGAAAAGAAATAAGAACCGGTGAATTAGAAACAATTAATTAAGATCATTTTTTTTTTATGGAATATACATATCAATATTCATGGATCATACCGTTCATTCCACTTCCAGTTCCTGTGTTAATAGGAGCAGGACTTCTACTTTTTCCAAAGGCAACCAAAAACCTTCGTCGTATGTGGGCTTTTCCCAGTGTTTTATTATTAAGTTTAGTTATGGTTTTTTCAGCTCTTTTATTTATTCATCAAATAAATAACAATTCTGTCTACCAATATGTATGGTCTTGGACCATCAATAATGATTTTTCTTTAGAGTTTGGCTACTTGCTTGATCCACTTACTTCTATTATGTCAATATTAATTACTAGTGTTGGCATTATGGTTCTTATTTATAGTGACAATTATATGTTTCATGATCGGGGATATGTGAGATTTTTTGCTTATATGAGTTTTTTCAATACTTCAATGTTGGGATTAGTTACTAGTTCGAATTTAATACAAATTTATATTTTTTGGGAATTGGTTGGAATGTGTTCTTATCTATTAATAGGGTTTTGGTTCACCCGACCCAGTGCGGCAAATGCTTGTCAAAAAGCGTTTGTAACTAATCGTGTCGGGGATTTTGGGTTATTGTTAGGAATTTTAGGTTTTTATTGGATAACGGGTAGTTTTGAATTTCGGAATTTGTTTGAAATATTTAATAACTTGGTTTATAATAATGAAGTTAATCCTTTATTTGTTACTTTATGTGCCCTCCTATTATTTGCCGGTGCAGTTGCTAAATCCGCCCAATTTCCCCTGCATGTCTGGTTACCCGATGCCATGGAAGGACCTACCCCTATTTCGGCTCTTATACATGCTGCTACGATGGTAGCAGCAGGAATTTTTCTTGTAGCTCGTCTTCTTCCTCTTTTTATAGTTATACCCTATATATTAAATATAATATCTTTGATAGGTATAATAACATTATTTTTAGGAGCTACCTTAGCTCTTGCTCAAAAAGATATTAAGAGAGGCTTAGCTTATTCTACAATGTCTCAATTGGGTTATATGATGTTAGCTTTAGGTATGGGTTCTTATCGAGCTGCTTTGTTTCATTTGATTACTCATGCTTATTCGAAAGCATTGTTGTTTTTAGGATCTGGATCCATTATTCATTCGATGGAAGCTGTTGTTGGATATTCACCAGATAAAAGTCAGAATATGGTTCTTATGGGTGGTTTAAGAAAACATGTACCGATTACAAAAACTTCTTTTTTATTAGGTACACTTTCTCTTTGTGGTATTCCGCCCCTTGCCTGTTTTTGGTCCAAAGATGAAATTCTTAATGATAGTTGGTTGTATTCACCTATTTTTGCAATAATAGCTTATTCGACAGCAGGATTAACCGCCTTTTATATGTTTCGGATTTATTTACTTATTTTTGAAGGACATTTAAACGTTTATTTTCAAAATTATAGCGGCAAAAAAAGTAGTTCATTCTATTCAATGTCTCTGTGGGGTAAAGAAGGACCTAAAGTTAAGAAAACAAACTTCCATTTATTCGATTTATTAATGATGAAAAATAATGAAAGGACTTCTTTTTTAAACAGCTATCGAATTATTAGTAATGAAAATGGACGAAGTGCGGTGAAGCCTTTTATTAGTATTCCTCATTTTAGCACTAAAAAAACTTTTTCATATCCCCATGAGTCAGACAATACTATGCTATTTCCGATGCTCGTATTGGTTTTATTTACGTTATTCATTGGGGTCGTAGGAATTCCTTTTTTTAATTTTAATCAGGAAGGAATAGATTTAGATATATTATCAAAATTGTTAATTCCTTCTATAAACCTTTTACACCAAAACCGAACCCATGCTGTCGATTGGTATGAATTTTTCACCAATGCAGTTTTTTCAGTCAGTGTAGCTTGTTGTGGAATATTTATAGCATTTTTTTTATATAAACCTGTTTATTCATCTTTGCAAAATTTGAATTTATTTAATTCGTTTGTTAAAAAGGTTCCTAATAAAATGCAAGTTTTGGGGGGTGAAATATTAAATGTGATATATGATTGGTCATATAACCGCGGTTACATAGATGCTTTTTATTTAATATTTTTAACTAAAGGTATAAGAAGATTAGCTGAACTAACTCATTTTTTTGATAGACGAGTAATTGATGGAATTACGAATGGGGTAGGTATTGCAAGTTTTTTAGTAGGAGAGGGTATCAAATCTGCAGGGGGCGGTCGAATTTCGTCTTATCTTTTAGTGTATGTATCTTATGTTTTAGTTTTTTTAGTGATTTTTAGTTATTTTTTAATTAATTTAAATTAAAAATAATAAATA